TCCGTCCCAAGGTATCATTTCCAATACATCTGTTGGGCAGGCTCGTACACATTGAGTACACCCTATACATGTATCATAAATTTTTACTGAATGTGACATTGGATCTATAAATTCCAGTTTTGAGCATAAAAAATTTTCGATCTGGTAAAATAAAATTAGTAGTAAATGAATCATACATTTATATTGTAGACACCAGACGAAGCAGTGGTTTATCAAAATTTTAAGAATCAATATATTTCTAAATCTGTTCATGAGAAAGGTCCAAGAGACTTTGATTTCTCTTTCAACAACCATGATCATGCGAGTTGCACATGTGAATTCAAATTGACCAACAAATTGGTCAATATTTCAATATTAATTCAAAGTATTTATTCAATATGAAAATATTTATTATTCAATAGTAAATTAATTCAATACTAAATATATATATATATATTTAGTATATTATATATTTTTTATATATTTATAATAATATTATATATTTATAATAATAATATAATAATAATAATAAAAAAAACAAAAATAATAATAAAAATAAATAAGTATATTAATTATTATATAAGGTATTATATAAGATATTATATAATAATATGATAATTATAATAAAATTAATAATAATAATATATTAATTCTAATAAAATTAGATTAGAATAAATTAAAATTTAATATAAAATATCAATTTATAAATAAATTGATATTTTATATATGTATTTAATATATTTTTTTTTATATTATTAAATATTTAATATAATAGAATATCTAATAGATTAATATTCTATGTGATATTATGTATCTTATGATCATAACTAATTATTCAACAAATTCGATTGATTGATACGAGTTGATTTTCTGTTACGATGGATTGATGAAACAATAGCCAGCCCAATAGCTGCTTCAGCCGCCGCAACAGCTATAACAAAGATTGAGAAAATGTCGCCTTTTAATTGGCGATTATCAAATATATCAGAAAATGTTACGAGATTGATATTAACCGAATTGAGTATAAGCTCAAGACACATAAGTGCTCTAACCATCTTTCGACTTGTGATCAATCCATAGATACCGATAGAGAATAAATAGACACTCAAAAAAAGTACATGCTCGAACATCATTGACTAACTCCTTATCAATCTCGATTCATTTCAATATGAACAACAATTCAACCGATTCGATTGATTAGAATAGAACGATTACAGAATAAAAGAAGGTATTGGCAATAGATAGGTTTAATTAAAAACCTTATAAAAACCTTAAACCTTTCCATTTATTTTATTTATTTAGAATTTATAAATCTTAGAATTTATAAATCTTAGAATTAAATTCTAAGTATTTATTATTGACGAGCCATAGTAATTGCACCTATCAAGGAAACTAAAAGAATTATGGAAATGAGTTCAAACGGAAGATAAAAATCTGTTGATAAATGAATCCCAATTTGTTGAATGTTACTTATTAGGTCCTGTTCTATAATCTGGCTTGATCTTGTAGTCCAAAAAATTCCGTACCATGACGTATCTGGGATAATAGTAATTAGTGAAAAAAGAATACTTGTACAAACCAGTGAAGTAACCCCATCTCCAATGGTCCAAAAATAGGAATCATTGGAATATTCTGAACCATTCATGAACATTACAGCAAATATGATTAAGACATTTATGGCTCCAACATAAATAAGGAGCTGCGCGGCAGCTACAAAATAGGAATTCGATAGAATATAGAATAAGGATATACAAACAAGAACCAATCCCAACGAAAAGGCAGAAAAAATGGGATTGGTAAGTAATACTACTCCCAGACCTCCTAATACAAGAACTAATCCCAAAAATACTACAAGAATATCATGTATTGGTCCAGGTAAATCCATTATTAAAATGATAAATTAATAAATAAGTCGAAATATTTCATGACCTTACTGAATGGTCCAGGAAAGGAAAAGGGGTTACCCCTTTTTTTTCTTGTATATGATACATTCCTAATTGAATTAAAACTTTTTTTTATATGGATTAATGTAGATATAGATAAAATTATCGAGAAAAGAGTAATGGGGATTATATATTTCGAAATCATCACGAAAAATATATTCTCAGTTTAAATCAAAGAATAATTCTCAACAATCAATAATTATTAGTTATTATTTGTAGTTACTGACCAAACAAAATAAAAAGAGCTTGGGTCTTTTATATCAAAACAAAATCTTAGTAATTGGTAATCGTTCTTGAATCAAAGGGTTTATCTTTGTCTATTTTGATTTGAGTCGAATTCATAACTGTTTGAATTGTGTAATCTCCAATTATTGACATTGGTAACCGACCCAAAGCGATTTGATTATAATTCAATTCGTGACGATCAGAAGTAGAAAGTTCATATTCTTCAGTCATTGATAAACAGTTTGTTGGACAATACTCGACACAATTACCACAAAATATACAGACCCCAAAATCAATACTATAATTAAGCAATTGTTTTTTTTTAATATCTCTTTCAAATCTCCAATCAACAACGGGTAGATCTATCGGGCATACACGAACACATACTTCACAAGCAATACATTTATCAAATTCAAAGTGGATTCGACCACGGAAACGTTCTGATGTGATCGATTTTTCATAAGGATATTGAATAGTTATAGGTAAACGATTTGTGTGGGATAAGGTAATTACGAAACTTTGACCAATATACCTTGCAGCTCGTATTGTTTGTTGACTATAATTCATGAACCCGGTCACCATAGAGAACATATTGTAAATATCCAGGAATAAATTTATGTTTCTTTCTCTTGTTTGAAAGAGGTTATGAATCTGGAATATCGTTATCGTATTTTCTTATTTATAGTGAAACAAGTTGGGAAGAAGTTGTCAATAATAGATTACCTAAAGAAATAGGTAAAAGAAATTTCCATCCAAGATTTAATAGTTGGTCCATTCTTATCCTAGGCAAAGTCCATCTTGTTGTGATAGGAATAAACAGAAACAAATAAGCTTTAGCTAATGTAATAAAGATACCAATTGTCATTCCAAAAACTCCGGCTATTTTATTTATTCCGAAAAGTTCAGGAATAGATATGTACGGAATAGAAAAATTCCACCCACCCAAGTAAAGAACTGTTACAAATAATGAAGAAAGTAATAGATTTAGGTAAGAAGCAATATAAAATAAACCAAATTTGATACCTGAATATTCGGTTTGATAACCTGCTACTAATTCCTCCTCTGCTTCCGGTAAATCAAATGGCAATCTCTCACATTCGGCTAGAGAAGAAATTAGAAAAACAATAAACCCTATAGGTTGACGCCACAGATTCCACCCCCAAAAACCATATTTTGACTGTGCTTCAACTATATCAACTGTACTTGAACTATTAGATAATCATAGTCGATAATAACATCACTGTTCCCATCGCTATTACAAAACCGTACATGAAACTTCAGCTTCATACGGCTCCTCTATGGCCACAAATAAATGTAAGGACTGGTTCGGTATTTTCGCCCTCTTTGGAGGATAGATCAAATAAAGATACATCGGAGAGTCCCAAATTAAACCAATGGAATTCTGTCCGCTAGAATAAGAAAAAAAGTGCTTTCGAATTGATCTCATCCTTATAATGATAATTTTTCTTTGTTCGGTAATAACTTAATCTTTCAATAAAATATTCGTTATCAATATATATATATTAGTTCATGAATCATGATAAGAATTCCGTATGTATGAATACGGATATAGGAAAGAAAGAATAAATAAAGATCTTTTTTTATTTTATAAAAATTTTTATTCATTCATTCGATTATTGCATTCCATTTCTTTTGTTCCTGTTCTTCTGTCTCAGAAGAAGGTATTTAGAAAAAAAAAAATAAAGGATTAATTCGTTCTTGATAGTCATTTCTTTAATCAGTGAATAGGAGCATACTCGAGATCGGAATCGTAGGGAGGTACTTCTTGATCATTTCTACCAACTTAAAGCCCTTATTATGATTCGTTTTATGCAGAAATATCTCTTTTTTTGATACCTTACATTATCCCCATTACTAATCCTTTGTGTACCTTGGTGTTCCTAACTGTCCACCGATTTTTGATTGATCCCCGCTATGTTAATACATACAAGGCAGTAGCGGAAACTCCATACAGTTGATCTTTTGCACCCGCTTCAAGATATGATGACTAATCAAAGAATCTCAATCTTGGGGTAAACAGTTTATGCTGCTTATGTTTACTTTAACTTCATTCTTGTACATAGGGAATGAGATTTTCTCTTCTTACTGCAAATTTATAAGCAGTTTTGTTTCACTCATATAACTATCGGGTTTAACTCATCGATGAATAAAAAAAAAATATCTATTCAATACATTCAACCTCTTTTCTTTATTTATTTCTAGGAAAGAGGTAAAAGTTCATGTTCCAACGAATCACACGTAGAGATATTGATAACACACATAGAGTTAATGGTATTTCATAACTAATAGATTGAGCAGCAGCTCGTAGACCACCTGAAAAAGAATATTTATTATTCGATCCATATCCTGACACAAGAAGCCCAATAGGGGCAATACTTGAAATGGCGATCCATAAAAAAACACCTATACTGAGATCACCTAAAACAAGGCGGTATCCAAAAGGAATTACTAAATAACTTAGTAGAATTGATATGACCGCTATAGACGGTCCGACACTAAATAAACGAATATCCCCCCTAGATGGGAGTAGGTCCTCCTTAAAAAGTAATTTAGTCCCATCTGCTAGAGCTTGAAGAATTCCCAACGGACCAGCATATTCAGGCCCAATACGTTGTTGTATTGTTGCAGATATTTCTCTTTCTAACCACACAATTACTAGTACCCCTATTATGATTCCAAATATAAGGGTAAAAATGGATACAAACATCCATATGAGTCCATAGATTTCTTTTATGGATTCCAATGTAGAAAAAGAATTGATAGCTTGTACTTCTGTCGTATCAATTATCATTTCAACGATCAACTTCTCCCATAATGATATCTATACTACCTAGTATTGTCATGATATCAGCCAATTTCATTCTTTTAACTAGCTGAGGAAGAATTTGCAAATTGATGAAACCAGGTGGACGAATTTTCCATCTCCAGGGGAAAATGCTATTATCCCCTATCAAATAAATTCCTAATTCTCCTTTTGGGGCTTCTACTCTGACATAAAGTTCTTGTTTCGACAATTCAAAATTGGGTGAAGGTTTTTTACTAATAAATCTATATTCAAAATCATTCCATTCGGAATTTTTTGCTCTATCAAAGCGTCGGACTTCTAAATTCTCATAGGGACCTCCAGGAATTCCTTCTAGAGCCTGTTGAATAATTTTTATAGATTCCCCCATTTCACCTATTCGTACTAAATAACGAGCTAATGAATCTCCTTCTTTTTGCCATTGGACTTCCCAATCGAATTCATTGTAACACTCATAATGATCAACCTTACGAAGATCCCATTGGATTCCAGAAGCTCGTAACATTGGTCCTGATAAACCCCAATTTATTGCTTCCTCTCCACCAATAATGCCCACTCTTTCAACTCGTTCCAAAAAAATGGGATTCCGTGTAATAAGTTTTTGATATTCAACAACTCCAGTTAAAGAATAATCGCAGAAATCCAAACATTTATCTATCCAGCCATGAGGTAGATCAGCAGCTACTCCTCCGATGCGGAAATAATTATGCATCATTCGCATACCTGTGGCGGCTTCGAATAAATCATATAACAATTCTCTCTCTCTGAAAATATAGAAAAAAGGAGTCTGTGCACCGATATCCGCCATAAAAGGGCCAAGCCATAACAAATGAGAAGCTATACGGCTCAGCTCCAGCATAATTACTCTGATATAACTGGCTCTCTGAGGTACTTGAACATTTTCCAATTGTTCTGGTGCATTTACCGTTATTGCCTCTGTGAACATAGTAGCTAAATAATCCCAACGTGTTACATAAGGAAGATATTGTATAATTGTTCGGTTTTCTGCTATTTTTTCCATCCCTCTGTGTAAATATCCCAATATGGGTTCACAATCAATAACATCTTCACCATCGAGAGTAACGATCAGTCGAAGAACACCATGCATTGATGGGTGGTGAGGACCCATATTTACTATCATGAGATCTTTTCTTGTAGCCGGTATAGTCATATTTTTTCTTCCTTAATTCATTATTCCACGAATTCCTCAAAACGAGGTTCATCAAAATGAAAAATCTAATAAAATAACTATAAAAAAAAAAATTCAAACGATTAAATTAACGAGTTTTTGGCTCCCGAATATCCAACTGATCCATTAATTTCTTATAACGGACTCTATTTTTCTTTGACAAATAAGCCAGGAGCCGTTGACGTTTTCCCAGAATTATTCGTAGACCTCTTTGGGATAAAAAATCTCTTTTGTGCAATTCCAAATGTGAAGTAAGTCTACGTATCTTACTGGTGAAACTTAATACTTGAAATTCAACAGAACCCTTGTTTTCTTCTTTTTCTTCTTGTGAAATAACTGAGATGAATGAATTTTTGATCATAAAAGAATTTTTCTATCTTTTTTCCCATGGATTTATTTTACTTTACCGAATCGATCAGGAAAAATAAAAATAATAATCTTTATGCCAGTTATTTTAATCTAGTACACACAAAAATTTGGATTTTTTCCTATTTTTTTCTTTTCTATCCAAATCAAATTTTCAATTTGATTTGGATAGAAAAGAAAGAGAAAATACATTTCTACATTCATGGAAGAGAATGATTTCTTTGTACCTAAAAAGATTCTGCCGATTTCGTCCTAGATCCAATTGAGTTGATACGCCATTAGATTCGTGTTATGTACCAGAATGTAATATAGCGTATATGTATATCTTTCGGCTTTCATCTACCGAAAAATATCACAGATATATAGGAAATATACTATTAACAAATTATGAATTGTGGATACATATATATCCTTGACATACTGAAACGATTGCCATTATTGGTATTAAACCAATAGCGATTCATACAAGCTAAATCTTCTAATCGGTAATTGGGCCAAAGAAACAATTTGCATTTAATGAATTTATTTGTATCTGTATTAGTATTAAAATGTTTGTCTTCATTCAAAAATTTTCCAGAGTTTCTTATGTTGTTTTCATTGCAAAATACTGGATTTCTATCCACAAAATTCCAATTACGAGAATTAAAACAAATTAGAATTCTCAATTCTCTACGACGTCTAGGAGATAGAATATTTTCAGGAACAAAGAAATCATAATAACTTTTGTCTCCATACACAAGCATATTGCCGTGTCTTGCAACGGATTTATCAAAATTCTTCTTATCAACATATCTTTTTTTTATGCATTTTCTCTTAGTTTGGTACTTAATTTTATCGATCAATGAAATACCTAGGGTTTGATATATAATAAATTTTCCATCCCTTTTTATAGATAAACGAATCGGTTCGATAATCAATACTCCCTTTTTTATCAATTCTGTAAGAGCTAGATCTTTCTGAATTAGCATTACATCCAGATGCATCTCTCCTCTTTGAATCGAGGATATAGCAATTTTCCTTGGATTTATCAGTCTAAGTAGGAGACAATATACCTTGATATTATTGATCATTCTTTGATTCAAGGAGTCATCCCATCTTAATTGAAAAAGGAAATATTTTTTCAGGAAGAAATCTAGTTCTGCTTCCTTCTTTTTCTTGGATTGTTTTTTCTTTTTACCTTTTTTAATGTCTGATCCCGCGTAATTGTCTTCAACATTTTTTTTTTTGTTTTGTTTTCGTAGATCTGATCCAAGATTTTCTTGTCCCTGTTGTTCGTTTTTTTCTTGGTTGGAATTTTCTAATTTAAGATATTCTTTTTGATTAGATGATATCTGAAGATTTTTTTTTTTATTTTGATTTATGTTGATTCTTTTTTTTTGACTAATATTTTCATAGAAATTAAAATTAAAAAGAAGTAATTTGATCGGTATGATCCATGGTTTAATCTTATATGCATCAAAAAGTGGCCCAAATTCTGGGAAGAACCGGGGTTCTAGATTTGATATGGTACGATAAACCTTTTCTTGATTCATTCCCATCCAATCAAAAAAGTGTTTTTTTTGATGGGATGGTTTAATTCCTTGATGAATTGTCTTAGAAAAAATATCTTTTTTTTTTAATTTTTTGATAATTTTGTTTTCAGTCTTAGTATTTTTCTCAATTTTGGTGCTGATATGCGTATTGGTCCAGGTCTCAATGTCGATATTTTTTCTAAGACAAATATGGAGAATTCTACAATCAAAATATTTTCTATCCAGATTTTTATGTGTAGCAATAATATATTCCTTTTCTAAATAATTACTAATAGCTATACTTACCAATACATAAAATGATTCGGGTTTCAGTGTATTGAAATTGTATGGAATTTCTTGGTCTCCTTTTACTTGTAATGTTGATTCATAAATATATGAGTCCTTCCTATTCCCATAATTCATATATTTATGTGATAAAAGATAATATCTGTAGTGTTTTTTAAATTTTTCTTTTTGACTCGTCAATGAATCCACTACCACCGCATAGTAATTTTGTTTCATGTAATGAATTAATTGGTCTTTTTCTTTTTTATGTGAATCAAATTTAATTGAGTTTTTATTTTGAATCGTAGAACGTTGGTTGATTCTATTTCGCCATTTTTGAGGTACTAATCGAGACCATTTTGTCTGAGATAAATTGTATTGATAATGGCCCTTTAACCAGTTTTTCCATTCATTTTTCCCAGACTTATAAATTTTCTTTTGCTTTGATTTGGAATCAAATATTCCTCGTGTCATACAATAATCCTTGATTTTATCCTTAATAAAAGAATGGGTCCTGGGATATTGAAGTACAGATCTCAAGTGATACTTGTTAAGTAATTGGGTTTGTGATAATTTGTAAAATACATATGCTTGGGACAAGGAGGATAAATCATAATTATAATAATAAATATTTGAATAATAATAAATATTTGAATTATTATTACTGATATTAGTATTATAAAACGATTTTTTTATAGTCGAAATAAAGTTCATTGTATTTTGATCTGTTTCATCAATTCCTTCTCGATTTGTTTCATCGTTGTAAATCGATTTTGTGATAATTTTTTTTGTTGATTCAAAGAAAAATTGTGCATTGATCCTAAAAATAGTAATCATACGTAGAAAGATATCTATGTATATTTTTTCAATGAATGATTTCATAAAAAATTTTAATTTACGTATAAATCGGATCTTTTTTCTTTTAAATATCTGCAAAATATGTTTCCGTGATTCCGATTTTTTATCATCACAAGTTAGAACTATTTTTTTATTGTCTTTTGTGATTCGTTCTAGTTCTATTTGATTCCTGATTGTGACTGTCCTATCAGCAAGATCCTTTATTTTTTTTTCTATGAATGAGTAATTTGCCCAATTCATGGATCGAATTCGAATGGCCGATTCGCGAATAATCTTATTATTTATTTTAGAATCTCTTACATTTTCATTCGGTTTATATACTTTTACCCTCCTCAATTCAAATAAGAAAATAGGGTTTATTTTTTCAAATTCCTTCATTTTTTGTTTTATAACTAGTTTGATAACCCATCTTTTTTTTTCTTTAAAAACTTTTAGAACGAAAAAAAAATTATTTTTTACTTTTCTAATTATTTTTCTAATTATTTTTTGGAGTTCTTTATAAATGGGTTCAAAAAAAGAAGGTCGTTTTCGGGGAGAACCAAAAGGAACTTCTGCTTCCATTCCCCAAATTGTTAAAAAACAAAAATTTTCTTTTTTTCCTTTTTTTTTCATTGGATCTCTATGATGAGATCGTATTGTAGATCTTCGCCAAGGTTTAAGAGAGAAAGGAAATAGGATCTTTATCTGAATACCGTCTGTTAACCAATCTTTGGGAAATTCTGTTTCCGATAATTGAACACCATTATAGGTACATTTAACATGCATTTCTCTATTCCATTCCTTCAAATCCTCATACCACTCGGGGAATTGGAATAATAACATACGACCAATATTTTTAGCTATTATCAATGAAGGCAATACAATGTATTTTCTAAGAAAGGATTGGGTTACTAACATCGAACCTCTTATTGCTTGAGCAAATATAATGTTATCCCAAGTTTCTGATATTGCTATACGTTCATTTTCCTCTTTTTTCTCCTCGTTTTTTTTTTTCTTTTCTTTTGTCTCTTCCTCCTCAAAATTGGAAATTTTCAATTCCGGTTCTCTCTCGACCGAATTCCTAAAAATGAGATTCATCATTTCAGAGATATCAAAAGAAGAAAAAAAAAATGTTTTGTCTATTCGATCCAAAAAAAGTGGGGAATGCGCATTTGCTTGAAACATTTCCCAAGTAACTGTTTTACGTCTTTGAGTACGCATGGATCCTTTTATTATATCTCTACGAAAATCTGATTGTTGCGAGTAGCGTATCAAAGCCACCTCTTCTGCTTGATCACTATTACTAGTATTATTCGTATTAGTAATAGAATTGGTATTATTCTCATTATCAGTATAAATTACCACACGTTTGGCTTTTCTTGAACGAATTTCATGATCTTCCGTCGATTTTTCCTCATTTTCTTCCTCCTGTTCTTCCAGAACATTGGTCAATTTATATGACCATCGAGGAACCTTTTTACTGATTTCTTCTATTCCAATAGATTTATTTCTAGTTGTTGTTTGATTATTTGGATCAATTGTAATTATATCGAATATAAATTTCAAAGATTTTGCTTGACTTTCTGAATCAATTTTTCTTTGTTCTGCCAATAAATAACAGTTTTTCAAAGAAAAATTGGGTATGAATTCAAAAGAAAATGAAGTTAAGGAATTACCAATATAATTAAAAAATGATTTACCACCATCAAGCGAATTCTTTTGATGTTCAAATTCTCGTAAATTATTAGAAAGTAGCTCATGGATCTTATTTATCCAAAGACTTTTTATGGAATCTTCCATATAAGGGATTAAATCATTCATAATTGTACGTAAATCAAATTTTTTTATTGCTCCACGGCATGGTCCGCTCAATAAAGGATCATATGTTTTGGTCAAGCATTCTTGTTCATTCTCATGATTGCAAAATCTAGTCCTTTTTTCGAGCATATCTAGAGAAAAAAACCCCTTTTCTTTTTTTTCTTTTTCTAGAACTTTTATTCGACTTATTAATTCATTGCTCAAGTTGTATTTTTTTTGTTCATTGGTATAAACCCAATAATTATACAGGTCTTCATGGGATAATTTTTTTGTCGTGTACAAAGACATTTTTCGTTCTATCATTTCCGAAAAAGTCGATAAACTAGGTGGATATGTAAAAGATATTTTTTTTTTCCCATTACTTGGACATGTATAAAAAAAATATTGTGACATTTCATTTCGTACAGCATTTTCAAACCGATCATTTTTTATATATCGCAATGGACAATTCCATCGTTTATAATCGAAAAGAAAAGTTACAAGAGGTTTTTCAAACCAGAAATAAGTCTTTTCATTTTTCTCTTCTTTAAGTCTTCCCAATTCCCAATTATCTTGATACCTATCAAGATAAGAATCTTCGTAAACTGGGCTATCTTTATAGCATGTCTCTTTAAAGTGAAAGTGGAATTCCCCCTTTGTTTTTTCCTTTCCATTCACTCGGATCTCTTCCGTTTCATCTATTTTTTCCGGATCTTCCTGTTCTTCCGAACAAAGGGAAGGGTCTTCTTCGGCGGATCCCTCTTGTTCCTGTTTAGTCTCCTTCGTTTCGGAAGTTGTTTCTACATCGCTTTCTTCCTCACTTTCTCCCCTTTCTTCCATTTCTGAGGTTTCTTTCAGTTTCTTAGTGACAATAGGCGACGGCATTCTGCCTAAATAGTAGACACAGGTGATAAATAAGAGAATACTAAAGATTCGAGCCATAGAATTTCTCAATTCTGACACAAGGTACTTATTAGATCGAATAGAATGATTTTGCCGTATCCAGAATAATACCAATCCAACCCATTTCATGAATAAAATGTGACCAATTAACCAACCAACAAAACTACTTGTTACAAATAACATCTTGTTGTTGCATCGAAACATATAAATGTTGACTAATCTGGCTAACGTTGAACTTGGTAAAATGAAATGGTTGAATAATTGAAAAATTAGATTATTCAGGAATACACATTGAATGCTGAGATTACGCATTGAATTTCTGGTAGTAGATCCATAATAAAAAAAGTTTTTGTGATTGTTCCAGAAGAAATGAAACAAAAGATACGGTAGAACTAGGACAGTTATTGTATGAGGTCTACCCAATGCTAGATGCAGAGGCGCATAATAGATCGATATGAACATCATGAGCTGTCCCGTAATAAAACCAGTTGTTGCTGATACCTCCTTCTCGGTTCCTTCTTCCATAACCCGAGCTCGGAGAAGGAAGAGAGAAGAGGGCCCTATGGAGAATGTGGTCAGAAATCCATAATAGAGTCCGACCACAACGACCGAATTTATTATCTTCATGCATAAGGATAATA